TACGGTCTCGAATTTCTTAATAGCAGTATCTATTCGAAACGAATTCTCTAGCATTTGACTCCTTATCACCGAAGAGTTTAGTCGTACACTTGAAAGATAGCCCAGAAAATAGAAGGGATGATTATATAATTGCTTTATATGGATCCTGGCCGGTTGAGACCACAAGTCAAAATGACATTGCCAAAAGTTGACAAGGTGAGATTTCCATTTCTTTATCAGAAGACGAGCCCCCCTTGAAGCCAGAATCGATTTTCCTTGATATCTGACATAATGCATAAAAGGGTCTTTGAACAACCATAGGGTTTTCTGAAAATCGTTACAAAGCACTACTACAAGATATTCTATTTTTGCATAGAAATGTGTTCGCTCAAGAAAGGATCCAAAAGATTTTGATCGTAAATGAAAGGGTTGTTTACGGAGAAAAATGAATATGAATTCACATTCATATACATGAGAATTAGAGAGGAACAAGAAGAATCTTTGATTCTCTTTTGAAAAAAGGGAAATGGAATTTTTTGGAGTAATGAGACTATTTGAATTCCAATACTCGTAGAGAGAGAATCGCAATAAATGCAACGAAGGAGTATCTTGTATCCAAGAGTGAAGGGTTTGAACCAAGATTTCCAGATGGATGGGGTGGGGTATTAGTATATCTGACACATGATTTAAATGTAATAACTTGTCCTCGAAAAAAGGAAATATTGAATGAATAGATCGTAAATTATGAGATTTTGCTATTTCTTTTTCTTCTAGGGAAGATACCAATCGCAGCGAGAATGGAATTTCCACAACGACTGCAAAACCCTCCGATATCATTTGAGAATCAAAATGATTGTTGTGCCCAACGAATCGATTTTGATTAGAATCATTAACCGAAATAATCAAACGATTCTGTTGATGCATTCGAGTAATTAAACGTTTCACAATTAGTGAACTGGATTTATTGTCATGATCTAAATTTTCCACCGGTTCATAAAGAATCGATCCATTTAAAGCATGACCATGAGCAAGCGCGTAGATATATTCCTGAAATAGAAACGGATATAGGAAGTATTGTTGCCGAAATCCATCCATTTCTAAATATCCTTGTAGTTCCTCCATTTCCATTTGAAATTACACTTGAACCAAATGGGGGATTTCTTGAGTTATCAAATAATACATAGTACGATACGGTCAGAACAAGGTATATAGTAAGAAAAGAATAGATACCCCGGAGCCAGAAAGGACAATCAACGGATCCTATTTCCATCCAATTTATTTATGTTCGTTATAGTTACAAGAGATGGTTAGAAATCCTTTATTTTTACAACCCGATCACTCTTTTGACTTTGGAATAATGAATTTTGATCAGTATACCGTTTCTTCTACACATTCGTCTCCACTACATAATAGAGAACATAATAGAGAATAGTTAGGATTCATGAAAAAAAGGAATTGATGATCCACTCACAAGAGAACCCTTTCCCACATCAGGCACTAATATATTTTTAACGTCTAATTAGATCGGGTAATCATTCGAATTAAGAACAAACAGAAGCTCGTTGCTTTTTGTTTCCCTATAATTGGAGCTATAGGGCTCTATCCATTTATTCACTCGACCCAACTTGAATTGATTTGACCCCTTTCCAAGAAAAGAATCAAAACAAGATTTTGTATCGATCCGTTAAGGATGAAGTATTCAAAGAGTTCTCCATTGATACGACATGCTGTTTTTTCCTTTCATTCCCTTTCAGGATCAGTCGTGGTCTTACAAACTCTACCAATGGTATGGACGAATCCGTTGCTTCATCAAAATGTGTAAAAGACCATAGCCGCACTTAAAAGCCGAGTACTCTACCGTTGAGTTAGCAACCCATATAAATAGGGTGTGTAGATACGATCGGAATAAAAAATAAATAAAGAGATTCGATTGCCCGACCTCGTCAAAACATTGAACTAGCAACAGATCAAAAAGAAAGATTTGATGATCAATTGTGAACATAAAAATGAACAGAGATCAGATGAAAATACAACAGATTCTGGGATAAATTATAGAGAAAATCTAAATCGATGTAAAAATGGATAGACTACCCATACTCTATTTTTTTTTTTCATTATATTAACTAAGATACTTCTTGATGTCACAACGAAATTGACGAACCCATCGTTTGAGTGAAATAAAGAAACAAACTTATGAAATGTGGATAAATAGATCTATTTATCCACGATCGAATTATATTTGTTCGATACACCATTGTCAATATGAATTGAATGTTGAGAAAACCAATTCAATAAATAAAACAAGGACTTGTGTTGGAGTGACACTACAAAATAGATAAGGGATGAAGTATGAGTGGGGAAATAAATAAGGAATTCCGGTAGGAAAAAAATGTCGGGTTTATTCAATATTTATTCAATAGAGGTATAATAAGCAAGATTGACCTTTTGTTTGTTGGTGGAGTCCCAACGAAAACCATCTGATTGATGGTAATCCCATAATTTCCCAGTTATTTCATCTATTCACTCAATCTTTTTTCTATCTGTCTCATATCAAGAGAAGATATTTTTTTTTATAGTTCTATGATACGGGGTCATGTGAGAGCAACAATGAATAGAGAATAGAGAAAAAAAATAAGGAATGGTGGAGAAACAATTAGACAAAGCTAGATACTGGGCACCCCCCCCTTTTTTTTTATTTCATTAATTTCATTTGATTAATTCGAAATTCCTTAAATACCTCCGCCTTCTTTGAAATATCATGAACAGTTCCTGTAGGTTGAGCGCCTTTTTCAAGGAAATATAGAATAGCGGAAACATTTGAATAAGTTTGGTTCTTTATCGGATCGTAAAAACCCACTTTACGAAGATCTCTTCCCTCTCTTCGGGATCGAACATCAATTGCAACGATTCGATAGATGACTCATTGGGATAGACATAAATGAACAACCCCCCCTAGAAACGTATAAGAGGTTTTCTCCTCGTACGGCTCGAAAAAGAATGATTCGAATTTATGTATTGTAGTGGCAAATAGATCCACAAAATCATCAATTAGACTATGATTTGAGTCATTTTTTTTTTTTTCTTCCTTCCTGAAAAAAAAAAAAAGAAATCTCATTCGTACTCATAACTCAAGTTGGGTAATTCTCAAAGAGCTCGAAGGGAAATCCTTAGACATTTATTGAGCCGTCTCTAACCTCTTTTGTTTGTCTCGCCTAGAGTCGATTTTATTTCTTCCCCATTCTGATCTAGTTGTTGAGACAATTGAAAACGGTGTTTCCTTGTTCCGGTATCCTTTATTTTATCTTTGCTTTGAATCCTTGGGTTTAGACATTACTTCGGTGATCCTTAATTGTTTCAAAATGGTAGCAACATACCTTTTGTTATTTCGTTCTATGGAAACGATTGATTCCCCTGTGATACACTTTTGATCGGAATTGGTAAAACTATTTCGACAAATTCATTTTACTTTTTTTTTTTTTTTTACTTGTTCGAACTTGATCCTTTCAATTTCTATACCGAAGATATACTTACGAAGTTGTTCCAACTTATTGATTGGCATTAACCCTAGATCCTTCTCTCTGCTAAATGAACCAATTCTTTATGCTCGAGCTCCATCATGTGCTATATTATAATTATATTATTTTATTACAACCCCAAAATTGGGGTCCTAGTGGAATAGAACAAACTATGTCGAGCCGAGAGCATCTTCTTTGATATATAAAATGGTGGGTACAAGAATCCACAGCCAATAATGTCCTTCAAGTCGCACGTTGCTTTCTACCACATCGTTTCAAACGAAGTTTTACCATAACATTCCTCTAATTTTGGACCGGTATGGAATTGATTCAATATGGAATCATGAATAGTCATTGGCTCAATCGGTATATAGTATATGAAGTCCTCCATACTTTCATTTTCATATATGGATCTGGAGAAGTCTCAGCAAGAATATAATTTAACCCCATATTTTATTAGAAGAATGAAACACATTTATAAAAAACACGAAGAAATGCGCTGCTTAACACTTCTTTACATCTTCAACAGATTGTTAGGGATGATGAATCATGAAAGATCCAATTCTTTCTCAAACAACTAAAACTAAAGAAGGGTCTTTAATTAGATTACCGATACCGGAACAGAATGAGTCATTAACCAAATAAGCTATTCCAATGACCGGGAAAGATCGCAAGTGACTCGATAGGATAGATTCACCAATGTCACACTTCTTCGAGTAGAAAGAATTTATAAGGAATCATAAAAAACAATTTCAAGAATTTCCTACTTCGACATCATTACTGGAAATAAGTTTTCCAGTAAAGACTGAATTGAATCTCTAAATCCATCAACAAGTCGGTACAACGAGGATCTAAAAATGTTTAGCAGATATCTGATTAATTAAATCAGACGCGAATTTGATCATCATAAGAGACCTCTATGTTTCCTTTCCGATTGAATCATCAATAATTTAAACCAGATAAATGGGTCAAGAAACCAATCCAATTGTTTTGTTTTCTTGGGGATGGATAGAAGGGGCTCATGAAAGAAAAGATTAAGGTCGGTATTCTTTCATCTGATTGATAAAATCAGAATCGTAGGAGTCTGATTTTATCGTATTCATCAGATACACCAAACAAGTGTTACCGGGGGTAATCGTGGGTATTGAAGGGATCGCAGACCTTTTTCGCCAAAACTGAAACACCGGTGTCACTGATCACTGAAATAGAACAATAACAATACATATAGGCATGGTTCATTTTCTACAGATTTTTCCTTACTTCAGATTCAGGAATCTTTCCATAAAGTAAAGTGAATGTATGAATCTCCCCCCTCCCCCAATTGATCGCTACATTGATTTCCAATTATTCATTGGAGCCAAATCAAATACAAAATAAAAGAAATTAGGTCCAAAGAAAATAATCTGTTCCGTATTGAATTTTCTTGTTTGTTAATAAGGTCCGGATGACAAGGGTCTTGAAATTGATACCTTCCTTTCCTTTGCGGATTAACTCATATCGACACGAATTCCATGGGGATCATGAATCATACCCAAAGCCAATTTAAAAGGATCTTCTTATGGGATGCTATCCTGTCTTGTATAAGTACAAAGCAAAATGGGTTCATATCAATTCGTTGTTACTATTTTGTTTGATTTTGTCCCACCCCAGTCTCAGGAGCTTTAATTCCAGCGATGGAATTAATACCAAGAACCCCCCCGTTTTTTAGGATTCCGGATCCACATATAATTAGTCATTTTGTCTACCCTATCTTTATTTATATTTACTTTAGGGAAGGTAGAGACTTCTCTTTTATTTCGCATTTCGACTCAGAATGCATCATGTGAGAATCCAAATATCATAGATATGGGGCATAAAGTTTATCCAAATGACTAACTAACCTTCAATATGAATATGGGCGAGGGGGCGAACATACGCTGAATGGCCCACCCAGTTTTTTTTTTTGAATTTCACTTTGATCTTTGTTCCCATCCTACCTATATCAAAAAAGATATTTATTTCCATCCACATGTCATTGATACTCGATCCGTTTGTTTGTGAGAAACAAAATCGAAAGGGAAGATATGATTCTATAGAAGAATCATTAGAAATCACAAAGAAAGATTGGATCACATTGTATCCAACATTACACCCTTAAACAGAAGATTGTTAAAAAGAACAATCTTTGTTATGATAGAATTGGTCTGGGACGGAAGGATTCGAACCTCCGAGTAACGGGACCAAAACCCGTTGCCTTACCACTTGGCCACGCCCCATTTTTATTTCTATTCGACACCGATAAACACTAATATCGGTATTGGTTGTTCGTCAATTCCAGCCCCAATATCTATTGAATTGGTTGTTGCTATGATTCTACACATGTAGATGTAGAATCAAAATGAATTTATTGATCATTACATATAATTCAATTAAGATATTGTATGTAAGGTATGATTCCTTCAATTCTCAAATGAGAATAGAAGGATTTTTGATTGAGGGAGTTCAAAGAAAAAGAAAGATTTTGCGGCCTACTTTCCCTTCTTTCTTCATTTTCCCCTTATATCAATAACCCAATAATAATGAAATTTTCTCCAAGAACAAAATGTTTGTTATGCTTAATATCTTTAGTTTGATCTGTCTTAATTCTGCCCTTCATTCGAGTCGCTTTTTCTTCGCCAAATTGCCCGAAGCTTATGCTTTTTTCAATCCAATCGTAGATGTTATGCCAGTCATACCTGTGCTCTTTTTTCTCTTAGCCCTTGTTTGGCAAGCTGCTGTAAGTTTTCGATGAGATCTTTAATACTGTCTTAGAAACATTCATGATTTATTCGATAAAAAAAAAATTCTATTCTTAAGAATTGATAAGATCAGATAATGAACCCTCGACTCAAACATGGAAATTCTTTTGGATAACCGAGATGAATCGGAATCACCTCATTTCTTCATTCCTTCTGGGGGTCGAAGACCCTATGTATGGTCCCTACAATACCTAATTGTAGGTATGAGAGATCTTTTTGTTAACGAAAGAATCAGAATCTTATTACAAATTCATTCCTGCAAATTCCTTATGTTTTCTAGAAACCGCTTCTTTTCTTGGTGTCAAAACGGAATATGTGGTACAAAAATGGAGAATCTATTCCCCTATTTCCCCCAAAATGATCTTGGAGATTGTGTAATGCTTACTCTCAAACTCTTCGTTTACACAGTAGTGATATTCTTTGTTTCTCTCTTCATCTTCGGATTCCTATCTAATGATCCAGGACGTAATCCTGGACGTGATGAATAAAAAAATCAGGGGTTTTTCCTTGCTCGATTTCTGAATTTTCTTAGGATTTTCTTTCTCCATTCCATACATTTAACTATGAGAAAGGGGGTTAGAGATTTTTTCGAATTCGAAAGGGAAATATCAAGTGATCAGAAGAAACGGAGAGAGGGGGATTCGAACCCTCGGTACAAATAATTCGTACAACGGATTAGCAATCCGCCGCTTTAGTCCACTCAGCCATCTCTCCCAATTTTAAAAGGATAATTCCTATGTGACGCGTGAAGTAAAGGTTGATAAAAGTTTTTCCTTATCTTTCTTTATTCTATAAATATAGACGAATTTGATCAATCATCAATTCCCTTTAGATAATGATTCGAAACAGATATCTCCAATAGAAAGAGTACCTCTTTGATTTCGTCCGAAAAGTTCTTTTTTCTTTTATTCCCCCGGCCTGGCCAGTACCTAGCCAGGCCATTCCTTGTTCCAATGAATCATAGATCAAATGATTTATTTGATTTGAAAACGAAAATGCTTGTTATTGAAGCAGCAACAAGGCTATTCCTATGATAGGAGTGTCATTTCTTATTATGTTTTTCCTTTTCTCGATTTACTTAAATGGAATAAAAAAAACATATTTTTTTCTATTATAAAAGAACTCATATATTTCTTCAAAGAACATGTTTGAACCTGAACCCTTGAGTCCACAACCAAAACAATAGGATTTTTCACTCGATCCAATCGACCCGAATTCATAAGATTGGG